TTAGAAAAAAAAAGATTAAATAATTACAATGGATTAAAAAAAAAATGAAAACTTATTCTTAGGTAAATCAATTTCGAAATGCTTCCGTAAAGTGTCTGATATCTCTTTCACATCTTCTATCCCAATTCTCATAAGATCTTCTTTACTCTTGCTCAAAAGTTCTAATAGTGTATGTATATTCGACCTTTTGAGACAATTATAGGTCCGATAAGGTAATTCTGATTGGTCAATAAAAATACATTTCAATGGAATTTCTTTTTTGTTTTTCTTTAGATTAGTTAATCTATCTTGAAAAGTAAAAATCGGTAGAATAAACCTGTTTTTATTTTCTTTTAATTTAAAATTAATGTCCTCTTCCTCCCCATGTAGAAAAGGAATAAATAAATCAATCAAATTACGAGAAGCTTCATAAAGTGCTTCCTTAGGAGTTAAACTTCCATTTGTCCATATTTCTAGAAAGAGTATCTCTTCTTTTTCCTTCCCATTCCCATAAGAATGAATACTATGATTCGCATTTCGAACAGGCATAGATACAGCATCTATAGGATAACTTCCATCTTGAGAGTTAATTGTTGGTTTTGTACAATATCCGCGATCTCTCCTTATTTGTAATCCAATACACAAATCAATCGGTTCCGTCAGATTAGCTATATGTTGTGTTGTGTCAACTATTTCCACGGAAGGTGGTGAGATGATATCTTGAGCGGTTACGTATTTAGGGCCCTTGACGCAAATGGATGCGTCTCGAACTCCATGTATATTACTTCTCAATACAATTTCTTTCAAATTTAGTAAAATTTCATGTACCGATTCTTCAATACCTACTATCGTAGAATATTCATGTGGCACCTTCTCAGATTTTGCACATGTGATACATGTTCCTTCTATTTCTCCAAGTAAAGCCCTTCGCATGGCAATACCCATGGTATCGGCTTGACCTTTCATAAGTGGGCACAGAATGAAACGACCATAATAAAGACGATTACTATCTATTCTTGATTCAACACACCTCCACTGCAGTGTTCGAGTGGATCCTACTACTTCCTCTCGAACCATACTATAATAATACTATTATTAGATCAGATCATTGAATCATTTATTTCTCTTGAAATCCTTTTTTATTATTTCTACACACGTCTTTTTTTAGGAGGTCGACATCCATTATGTGGCATAGGTGTTACATCACGTACGAAACTTAGTCGTATACCACTTCTACAAATGGCTCGTAATGCTGCGTCTCTTCCAAGTCCAGGACCCTTTATCATAACTCCTGCTCGTTGCATACCCTGATCAACTACAGTACGAATAGCATTTACTGCTGCTGCTTGAGCAGCGTAGGGTGTCCCTCTTCTTGGGCCTTTGAATCCAGAAGTACCAGCGGAGGCCCAAGAAATCACTCGACCTCGTACATCTGTAATAGTTACAATAGTATTGTTCAAACTTGCTTGAACATGAATAATTCCTTTTGGTATTCTACGTCCATTCTTACGTGAACCAATACGCCCATTCCTACGTGAACCAATTCTTGGTATAGCTTTTGTCATATTTTATCATCTCATAACTATGAGTCAGAAATATACAGAAAGAAAAGATACGGAAATATCCATTTCATGTTAAAAGAAATCCCCCTTTTGTTCTTCCTTTATTTTAAAAAGTTTTTTTTTTAGGGTTATCCTTGTCTCTGTTTATGTCTCGGATTGGAACAAATCACTATAATTCGTCCGCGCCGACGGATCAGTCGGCATTTTTCACAAATTTTACGAACGGAAGCCCGCATTTTCATATTTATTATTCCTTACCTTAATGTTGAATCTATTCCTTCGAAGAAAATAAGTCTCTTGCATTTTTTTAATTGTATCGTCATGAAAATGAAAGGAATGCTTAAAAAATTATCTAATCGTTCGAATCTTTGTTTCGAAGTCTATAAATTATACGTCCCCTGGTTGAATCATAACGACTTACTTCAATTTTGACTCTATCCCCCGGTAGTATCCGTATAAAACTACGGCGGATCCTTCCCGAAATATAACCTAGAATTACATCTTCATTATCTAAGCGGACCCGGAACATACCGTTGGGAAGTGATTCAGTAATTAAACCTTCATGAATCAATTTTTGTTCTTTCATTCCAGGTAAGCTCCTTGAAGTATCAACTAATGGAGGAAAAGTTATATAATTCACTTTTCTTCTCTATAAAATAGGAAGTTAGAGATAAAATTAGGATACCGGAGGAGGAGGATCACCAAATATATAACAAAAGTTCGCCTCCCATTTTTTCTCGTCGAGCTTCTCGATCCGTCATTATACCTTGAGAAGTGGAAAGAATTACAATTCCTATTCCACCTAAAATCTTAGGAATTTGTTGGTAGTTGGAATAAATTCGTAAACCAGGTCGGCTGATACGCTTTAAAATAATTCTATGTATTCTTTTCCTAGTCTTTTTATTTTTATGTCGCAGAGTTAAAACCAAGAAATTTTTGTTACCTTCTTGATGTTTCCGAACGTTTTCAATAAAACCTTCTCGTAGAAGTATTTTCACAATATTTTCGGTAATATTAGTAGATGCTATTCGAATCGTTCCTTTTTTATCCATGTCAGCATTTCTTATAGAAGTTATTATATTGGAAATAGTGTCCCTACCCATGGCGAACTATAATTATTGGTGCCTTCTAATTTTGATATAATTAACATGTTCTCTTTTTTGTTTGTTTTATTTTCTTTCATTTTTTTGTTTATTTTGTTTAATTTTTAATATTATAAAAAAAGTATATGCGCGAGACACCATCTACTACTCTACTAAATTTGATCTATTTTAGATGTTCTGATATATCCTATTTTAGATGTTCTGATATATCATAGTCTCATTTAGTATTATTTATAATACCTCGGGAGCCAATGAAACTATTTTAGTAAAATTCAACTGTCTCAATTCCCGAGCGATCGCACCAAAAACCCGAGTTCCTTTTGGATTTCCTTCTTGATCAATGACAACCGCAGCATTGTCATCATATCGTATTATGATACCGTTGTCACGTTTGAGTTCTTTACAAGTACGTACAATTACAGCTCTAATAACTTCTGATCTTTCTAGTGGCATATTTGGCACTGCTTCTTTAATTACAGCAACAATAACGTCACCAATATGAGCATATCTATAATTACCAGCTCCTATGATTCGAATACACATCAATTTTCGGGCTCCGCTGTTATCCGCTACATTCAAAAGGGTTTGAGGTTGAATCATATCATTTTTTTGGAATCTGTTATTTTAATGGAAAGGATGAAGGAAAGAAAAAAAGAAATATTTTCTGTCCAGAAATAAATAAACTTGCAGTTGTTTTTTCATCCTCAATATACCATTTAGTTCTACATCTCCATCCTGACAAATTTAGTTCGTATAGGCATTTTGGACGCAGCTAGTGAAATAGCTGCTCTGGCTACAGTTTCAGATACTCCACCCATTTCATAAAGTATTCGACCTGGTTTAACAACGGATACCCAATATTCGGGGGATCCCTTCCCCGAACCCATACGTGTTTCTGCGGGTCTTACTGTAACAGGTTTGTCGGGAAATATGCGTACCCATATTTTTCCACCACGACGCACATATCGTGTCATTGCTCTTCGCCCTGCTTCTATTTGTCTAGCTGTGATCCAAGTGGGTTCGAGTGCTTTAAGAGCGTATCTGCCGAAACAAATATGATTGCCGCGACAAGATATTCCCTTCATTCTTCCTCTATGTTGTTTACGAAATCTGGTTCTTTTGGGGTTATAGTTGATGGTCATTTCTTAATTCGATCTCTACTGCAGAACTGGACACGAAAGTTTCCTTTCATCCAGCTCCTCGCGAATGAAAAGATTCACTAATATGACATATTACAGATACACATGGAAAAAATAATCCAAAAAGACATTTATCAATATTGAATTTGTTATATAGGAAGATATATGTACGGGATATATACAGATAGAATGTTTCTATTATGCATATTTATGGATTATAGATAATGTTTATAATGTTTTTTTTTTTATAATGATCCTTATTTTGACCCTTCTCAAATGATGCCAAAATATTGTAATGTAATCTAAAGTTTCGCGGGCGAATATTGACTCTTTGCTTTTTGTTATTTCTAGGTCAATCCATGACTTCTCGAAATAAATTCATTTTTTCTCGGTTCGTTCCGCCATCCCACCCAATGAATTATTCGGATTTGTTTTCAGTAGAATCCTATGCAGTCACAGGTTTCATCGTTCCTATAGCTTCTCTATTAATGGTTAAGTCTGAACTCTGCAATGGAGCTCCCCAAAAAAATTTCTCTTCTCGAGTCAATCTACTTAGTTTTTATTAACTCGAGGCTCTTTATTATTCATATCACTTTATTTTTTTATTATTTTATATTTATTCAGTTTTGATGCTTTATTACATTGCCTTTTATGAGGTAATTCATAGACCATCCATATTGGAATCATATATCATTGATATTTTTGTTCTTTCTTTCTCTCATCCTTCCATTTATCTACATCTCTTTATTTTTGCTTCACAACCCAACCCATAAATAAGATTATTTCCATAAATAAGATTTTTTATAGAAAAGATTTTAGTTGCAGTTGCTGCAACTATATGATTGATCCACTCATCTCATATAGTGACTGTTTCTTGGGATATTGATATTACGAAGCAATAAGTTAGTTATTAGTTTTTTTATTATACTTATTAAGTTAAGTTTAAGTAACTTATTAAGTTTAAGTAGGGGTCAGTCTTTTTTTTAATCCCAACTCTTAACTCTAAAGAAAAATTAACGAGTCACACACTAAGCATAGCAATTCTAACAAATGGTCAATCGAATTTTTATTCAACCTTATAGAATTGGAATTGCTCATTTTTGTTTGATTTAATGGAAAAAGAATGAACAAGTTTGTGATTTTTTGTTCTATCACTGAATAGAAAGGAAAGACAAATAAAAGTCTATTATTGCTCCTCCCAAAATATCCAAATTTTG